ACAGATTTGATAAATACTGATAACTCTCGGATGGAGTATTAGAACGGAAAGACCCATTAGATAATGAACTATTGGGTCTCTGACATCTCTGGCGATGAATCAACAATTCGAAGTTATTTTCTTGCGTATTCTTGATGAACCAGCTTTTAGACAGCGATGTAAGAGGACTTGTTAGGGAAGTAAGAAGCCCCTTTGGCATCTCTTGATCTGCAAAGAATTCTCGACGTGAAAACACAGGCCCATCGAAAAAGAATGGATTCCCAGGGTCCCAAAGAAATTGGCTTATTTGAAAAAAGACTTGTTCTTTGTAAAATCGATCTCGTGTCTGATACTGCATGTTTCCACTCTGCAAGAACTCCGAATCATTCTCTTCCGAATCAGTCTCTTGATCAGAAATGATCCGCGTGCCCAAAAATGACCTGGCCCAATAGGGAAATCCCAATGAATTGGGACTTTCGATCCAACCAAATAGATCGGGGTACCATATTCTAGGAGCCCAAACTATGTCATTGAAGAAATCCTCCTCTATCTGTTGCAGGTCGAGGTCTCCTTCTCCAAATGCAACCCCTTCTTCCAATTCAAACTCCGATTCGTCTTTTTCATAGAGAAATTTCGGATCAACGCTAGAACAAAATCCATTTTGCATCATATCTAAGGGATTCCTTCGTTCGGACCGAAGAAGCAATGTCACTCGATCATTATCAAACTGACTGCCATCTTTTTCTGTCCGAGAGGATCCCGCCAGAGTGCCTTCTCCTTCGAATACTTCTAATAGGCCACGAACTAGAGCAGAATCAGTCTCAACCAAATAAGAAGTGATCCCATTTTTTTCATCGGGTCCGGGTAGAGACCAAAGATCATGAGCGACCGATCCGGCAGAACAACTCAAAAGATAAAGAAGTATCGTTAATCTCTTCATGCTCGGTGCAAGCTCGAAGTACCAGTTGTACAAATAAGAACCCCCTTCCTTAGGGAATCTCTTCTTCAGATAGATAGATATAGGATCTATGGGGCCATTACTTAGAAGTACATTTTGTGCAATAGCCCTTCCTATCTGATAGAAAAGGATCCCATGATCCTGAACCGGTCTTACCTTGGCTCGCAAATTCCAAGTTTGTCTATGAAGAGCGGATCGAATTGTATGAGTGTCTATAATGGATTTCTTCTGTGCAATACTAATGGATAGGGCCTCATTGGTAAGTGCTACAAGATCTCGTACACTGGAACCCATGGTTATGGACCCGAATCCATTAGGATGGGACAGTTTCTTTTCCAAGTGAAATCCCCTAGTATATGAAAGAGTGAAAAAGTGCTTTCGTTGTTGTGGAATAAGAAGCCTTCGTAGCTTAAGGCATGTATTTAATTTATTCGGAGCTATTAGAGCGGGATCCACTTTTTTGGGAATATGAGTCGAAGCAATAACAAGGATATTGCTAGTGGAGCATCTTTCACAATCCCTGGAGAGAGAGTTCACTAATAGACCGAGGGATAAGTCATTCGACGCACGCACAGACAGATCATGAATGTTTGGAATCCAGAGTATGCAAGGGGACATTGCTTTTGCTATTTTGAATGTAAGGGGGATACTAAATGTCTCTAGTAGTAGTCTATCCCTATCATCCGCAGGTAGCTCATTTAGCAGCTCTATATCATCTATATCAAGGTCATCATCGCTATCGCTATCGTCACTCTCATCAACATCAATAGCGTCACTCTCATCAACATCAATATCAATAGCGTAACTATCATCACTATCACTATCACTATAATCATAATCCTTAGAAAGCTCGTTATCGTCACTATCATCATAAGGATCGATCTCATAATGATAAGGAATGTCATCCAGGAACTTGTTCGGAACTACCGTAATGAAAGGAACATAGGAGTTTGTCGCGAGGGATTTGACCAAATAGGATCGTCCAGTTCCTATCGAACCTATCACTAAAATACCCCTAGAGGGGGATAGGGCTAAGCGGAGCGAAAAGGGTTTTCCATGAGATGGGAAATGAAAATGAGTAGCCCCACACGAGGTTTGTGAATAAGTGATTGTCTGAAAATGAGCAAGGAATATCCGTCTTTCTGCTAAACAGGATCTATTGAACTCATAATTCATTAGATCCTTTTGATGAATGTCAACTACGTATCGTAAGTAAATTGATCCCTGTTGTTCAACCATTTGATAACTAGAGTCATTCTTTGATAAACCATCACTATGAGTCAGACTCAATAGCATTTGATCCATCCTTTTTTCTGTCGTTAAGGTGGACAACTGAACCAAGAATTCTCTTTCTTCATCCTCAATCAAATCACTGTTCGCGACCCAGGATTCTATTTGATCATCAATCCACTCAACGTTCACGTTTTTTCTTATCAATGAATAGATCTCTTTACTTGTACGACTTAGATGTCTCGTATTTCTCGAAAAAGTGATTCGATTGATGGGATTTGGTATGATCCTTAGGAAATCCATGATACCGATGAGATTGCTATTCCAAAATTTCTTCTTAGAACCTATGGATTTGAACCCAGAAGCGGGACCGCCACCCAATAGCATGTTAAAAGCAAAACCCCATATTGCTTCTAGAAAATAGGCTAATTGTTCCAGAGCAACTAGAAAGAGATTCTTTAACCAGAAAGAATTCCGCTCAGATGTAGGATACCTATCCAGAAGTTTTCGCAACTCAATCATGTATGATGGAATCATCAAAGATTTGATCTTTTTGAAATCCGTCTGTAACTCACGAGAGGCTCGGGAAACAAAGAGAAGATGTGTACCAACGAGATATCCAGCAACAAGAAGAAGGAAAAGGATGAGGAACTCCCGAGCATTTGATGATCTCAGCCATAGGGGTGACTCATTAGTTCGATGAATCCGTTCTGCGGACCGAAGAAGAATCTGTAAACAATGACTCGAAATCTTCCAGTTTGAAAGAATCGCCCACAATTTTGTCTGAAGAATCCACCATGATGTCTCCAGAATATCCTGAAAAAGAGATATGTGACTGCGCAATAGGTTTGAAAACGGATCGAAAAGGGCGAATTTTAGATATTTGAACCCTGTCAAAGTAAAGAACCACGGTAGATAGGGTTGGAACAGATTCCATTTTGAGAGATTTGAAAAAGCACGCTCTCGTTGAAGGGTTCTATCCATCTCCCGTTTCTGAAACCTAAGACTCCTTTTTTTCCTCTTTTTGGATTTCTCAGCACATGAAGTGTGAATCAAACCCATGTTTGAATTGAAATTGAGATACTGCTTCCCTTCGGAATCAGATAGATTCATATCTGAAAGAGGTGGATAATCCGTTCTTTCAAAATGGACTATTTGTCCCTCTGTTAGAGGTGTTCCAGAAATGTCTGCGATCGAATAAATAGCTCTACCAACGAATGGATCGGATCGAATTGGAAAATGGAAAGATTTGTACAAGTTATACGTTTCGTCACCACTTTCTGGCAAATCCTTAGGTATGAATATATTAGATACCTGTGACTCGATTGGGGAAATCGTATCTCGCTCCAAAAAAACATGTTTTTTTTTACCGACGCACAAAGAAAATCTTTTGTTGCGAATGAACAAGATATTGAGGAATTGTCCATACGTAAGATCCGAATTCTTGAGAAGGGCCTTTTCCACATAAAAAGGGAATCTTTTGTTACAATAGAACCAGAAGTGATGTGGATTATTCAAGAATCGAAGTCGATTTGCTTTAGAAAAAGAAGATATCAATGAACTTCGATGAAATGGTTTCACGGGATTCAGCCAATTGTCTCGATCGTGGGATATCATTGAGAAATAGGAATCCGTGTTATCAAAATCGTTCCTGCAATTCTTTCTAGTAGGGAATGAGTCAATCATCCATTTTGTCTTATTGAACAAAAATGGTGCTATTGTGCCTCCATTGATCGAGAATTTCGATTTGTTGGAAGGATCATGATCATCCAATAAGAAGGGTTTCCGTTTATTAAAAGGAACGATTTGAACACCTATTGATTCTAACAACTGATTGCAGAGTTGATCATTCGGCCCTTTCAATTCATAGATATAGATGGGGATCTCAGACCCAGGAATGGGGGGACTTCCGATACTCAAAAAGAAAAAAGGAAGTGACTTCGACAAAAAGGACAAAAAGAGAAGTGACTTCGACAAAAAGAAGAGAAGTGACTTCGACCAAAAGGGAAGTGAATTCGACAAAAATAAAGATGCCTTCGACAAAAGGAAACGAGGTGACTTCGTCAAAAAGGGATGTGACTTCGACAGTTTGGCCATAAACTCGGCCCAATCAATCAAATATTGAGTCGGATTCATACGTAATCGATTCAGATGACTACAGAATCGATTCAGATGAATAAGGAATCGATTCAGATGAATACGGAATCGATTCAGATGAATACGGAATCGATTCAGATGAATACGGAATCGATTCAGATGAATACGGAATCGATTCAGATGAATACGGAATCGATTCAGATGACTACAGAATCGATTCAGATGACTACAGAATCGATTCAGATTAATACAGAATCGATCTCGATTCAGATAAATACGGAATCGATTCAGATGAATAAGGAATCGAGATCGATGAATACCTAATTGATTCAGATGAATACGGAATCGATATCGAGATCGATGAATACGTAATCGATCTCGATGATGATGATATCGATCGAACACTACTTGAAATTGAAAACGCCTCTTCGCCTCAGAAATAAAATGTTCCTGGAAATTTTGGGTCCATTTGTATCTATATGCATTAGGATCCCGATTCATGGATCTCTCGGTTCGAGAACTAAGAGGGTCGGACCCTTTCTTCTGACTCTTTTTCAAATTCGAGAGATGTTGGTTGATCATATATTTCATTCTAGTTCTATGATTCAGAGGCTTAGTTCCTATTGGATCCCCTTTCATTCCATATTCGAAGTTGCGATCGGATCGATTCATTAACATTAAAAAGAATCGATTTGATACATTTCTTATGTACCCATAGGTGCTATATTGGATTTGAATCAGATTTCGGATCAATCTATATGGATTGACTGCCTCCATTATGTTGTTGCTAGCAAATACCACTCTTTTTGGTTTTGGATCTTCAGAAAAAATAGGAGGTACAACCAATAAAGATTTTTTTTTCGATTCATCCCCGGAGTGGAATCCCTCAGAAAAGGGAAAAAATACCCTATCATACACCAGATCCGGCTCGGTGATTGATAGAATGAGTAGATCTGCCATTTTGGAAAATCTCTCTTCTGATTCAAAATCGTGGTGGAACGTATACCCCACCCTGTTCCGGTCATGGAATAGATTAAATAAATCCAAAAATGGATTTTGGAGCAAGAATGAAATCTTATTGGAACTGCCCAGATCCGGTTCATCCTTCGGAACCCTATCACATCCCGGATCTGATGAAATAGGATGAATTGAGATGGTCTTTTGTAAATACGGAATTATCTTGAATAGAGCCACTATTTCTTTCTTTTCCGATCGCCTGGAAGGGACAAAAGAAATATCGTGGTGTTTCTTCAACAATTTCGGATCGGACCTCTCAGTAGGATTCGAACCCAGATGAAGTTCTGACCATCTGTCAGAGAAAAAAGAACGAATTGATCTTGTAGGATTCCCAAGAAATTCTTTGATTTCTTCCGGAAGCAGATGATTCGTCATCTGCTTCTCACGTTCCGCGAATAGCCGGGACATTGAGGAATCTCCAGAAAGGCTTTTCGGGAATCGGTCTGATTCTATCTCGGTTCGTTCCGTTTGAAGAAAGGAAGGATCCCAATCCAAAAGAATCGATCTTTCTTTGAGTTGTTGAATCTCTCTTTGATTGATCAATGTGTGAGATTCCGAATCCTCATTACTAATGGAATCGAAAGCATCTCTGGATTGATCAGAAGATCCTTTCAATTGGCTAGAATCCGTTACTTGAACGAAACTAGATCTTGTGGAATCAGAGTGAATATTTGACGATACATTCCGTACCTTGCTAAAAAACCGATCCTTGTTTACCAACCACACATTGTCTAACCAAATCCAATTCTCTCTCGATACCTTCCTCAAAAAATCGGATCCCTGTTGTTTGAAGAAACCCTCCCCTTCCATTGGTCTTTTTTCACGAAAAGCAGGCATGAGATAACAAATCCAGTGTTTCACTAAGATTTCGAATCGCTGTCCCGAATTCAAGTTGATTCTGTTTCGCTGCTTCCTCGGAGAAAGGCCATCAAACCATTCCCAATCGTGGTCCCTGCCGATCGCGATCGGATCATCCATCGTATAGGATACAAAAAGAAACTCCAGATATTGGATATCTTTCTCTTTGAATGAGATCTCAATGCCAGCTAGGGTTTCTTTCGATATCTTACAACTAGAATCCCTATTTTTTCCGATCCAGTTCCTCCACCACCGCGAACCCCAGTTAGATTCAGGCATGATACACTTTTGAGTTATTGGGAGAACCCAAGGACTCCCTTTCGGATCCATCAAACAACTCTCAGAGATCTTTTTCCCTTTTGGAAGATACAGGAGAGAAACAACCAACCTATGGGAAGACCGAAACAATGTATCATTTCTGGGTCCAATGGAATTCATAGGTAGAGGAAGAAGCCCCTTCAAATAGAGATTTTGTCTTTCGACCATAGTTTGATGGTACATACGAGATATAAGGACCGCTACTAGAATCAGTACTACACCCTTAACCAGTCCTACAACTTTGCTCGTGAAAGATCGGTTGCTTGGTGAACCCGAAAGGAGGATACTCCAAATTCGGGGGTCAAAAAGTTTCAGAAAACGTTCTTGGTGGAAAAAAAGGTAAGTGAAACATCCCACGAAATCGAATTTGGTCCATGAATCTAACAAATACAAATAGCCAAAAGTCTTGATTTCTCTCAATATCTCTCTCAATTCGAAGATCCATAATTGGACTTCATAGCCTCTCCGCGGTTTTGTTGGCATGGTTATAGTTATGGTTGGAAATGATTGATTCACGATGTATGATGATCCAAGCATCCATGGCTGAATGGTTAAAGCGCCCAACTCATAATTGGCGAATTCGTAGGTTCAATTCCTACTGGATGCACACCAATGGGATGGGAGCGTTTCATAAGTTCAGTCTATTGGAACTGGCTCTGTATCATCATCATCCGAGAAATCTATCTTACTTTTATGCGAAAATATATGGTTATATAGATATATATGGGTTTTATTGTTTTCAGAATTCTTTCGATCTTCGATTTCGATAGAGTTCTCTATGAGATTCGTTCGATTCTGTAGATTCGAATTCGAATCTTAATAGAGAACGAATTGGTGTGGTATATTCATACTATAACATATGAACAGTAAGAACTCGAATTCTTATCAATACTGGAACTCATAGGAAAGAAAGTGAATTTATGGATGGAATCAAATATGCAGTATTTACAGAAAAAAGTGTTAGGCTATTGGTGGGGAAGAATCAATATACTTCTAATGTCGAAGCAGGATCAACTAGGACAGAAATAAAGCATTGGGTCGAA